TTTGGGTTTAGTTGGGAGTATTATTTCATTTTTGTCATTATTGCAGTATTGTAATAACTGAACGAAATTGAAAAGGTCTAGCATAAGCGGAGTAGCCGGGGCCTTCCTCTATAAAAAGGGGTTTAAGGCCCTGGGTTTTCCGTCGACTATTTTTATTTCATTTTTGTCATTATTGCAGTATTGTAATAACTGAACGAAATTGAAAAGGTCTAGCATAAGCGGAGTAGCCGGGGCCTTCCTCTATAAAAAGGGGTTTAAGGCCCTGGGTTTTCCGTCGACTATTTTTATTTCATTTTTGTCATTATTGCAGTATTGTAATAACTGAACGAAATTGAAAAGGTCTAGCATAAGCGGAGTAGCCGGGGCCTTCCTCTATAAAAAGGGGTTTAAGGCCCTGGGTTTTCCGTCGACTATTTTTATTTCATTTTTGTCATTATTGCAGTATTGTAATAACTGAACGAAATTGAAAAGGTCTAGCATAAGCGGAGTAGCCGGGGCCTTCCTCTATAAAAAGGGGTTTAAGGCCCTGGGTTTTCCGTCGACTATTTTTATTTCATTTTTGTCATTATTGCAGTATTGTAATAACTGAACGAAATTGAAAAGGTCTAGCATAAGCGGAGTAGCCGGGGCCTTCCTCTATAAAAAGGGGTTTAAGGCCCTGGGTTTTCCGTCGACTATTTTTATTTCATTTTTGTCATTATTGCAGTATTGTAATAACTGAACGAAATTGAAAAGGTCTAGCATAAGCGGAGTAGCCGGGGCCTTCCTCTATAAAAAGGGGTTTAAGGCCCTGGGTTTTCCGTCGGTTTTTTTTGACTAAATTTTGCCATCATATTGCACTGTAAAAATTTTTGGGAAAAAATTGTGGGGGGCGTCGGTATGAGGGCGGGGGCGGGGGCGGGGGCCTGAAGTTGCTCCGGCGATGTTTTTTTTCATCTTTTTTTTCATTTTTTAAAAAATCGTATTTTGGAAAAATTTTGGAAAATCCAATAAAAAAGTTTTTTGGTTTGGGGGGCATGTGGGGAGAATATGCTTGTGGTTCCTCTTTTGGTCGGGAAGGGTCTGTGGTTTAGGGGTGTCAGAAAATTGGGTATTATATGTGTTTGAAACTTGGGGGGTGAAGGGTTACGGTTTTGACTGGTGCAGGTAGGTAAATTATGAGGGGGGAGGTAGGGGGGAGGGTGTGGGGAGGGGGAGCATATTTAGGTTTTTTGTTAAAAAGCTATAAAGGCCTTGGGGTTTAGGCTTTAGAGGTAGGATAAGACGTAGGGCAGTCGTTGGTGTTTAGGGTAATGGGGGTTGTAGTACGGTGGTTTGAGGGGAATTAATGAGGGGAAGTAAGTGGCCCATGGTTATCATTAGAAGTGTAATTTTAGGTCTAGGTTTTGTGGTAAAAGTGCTGATCTCAGTTTTTGTCAAAAACTTACATGTAAGAATACAAATTATTCACTCGGGGTTTTCCTGTGTTCTGGGGGGTTTACAGGATAATACTATCTCGGGGGAATAGGGGGAGGGGGGGTTAACCCCTTTCTTTACCAGAGGGGAGTCATAACAGGAAAGCTTGGAGAAAAAAACACGTATTATGCACATGATAAAAACATATGCAATTCTTATGTAATATCTTTCCAACATGGACATTCAAGTTACCCTCAAAGTCCAGTTCACCCTTAAGAAAATAAGGACGAAATGCACTCTGAAATGCAAAATGAAAGGAGAAAAAAAAAAGAAAACCCCTTGCTCCCGTGGAGAGCGTGCCTGGCATGGTGGGTTATTCAATACATGTACCCCACCATTAACTTATGTCTTCGTGAAGAGCAACTTCCAGTATGAGTAGCTACGCAAGTCTTGGCCCTGAAATAGGAACCAGTTGCGCAAGGTGTCCACTGTGTGTGACCCCCACGATAATTGGACATGAAGGGCGAGTCGCGTTATTAACCATTAGAAATCACTGTTGGTGGTTTCTTACTACATTAAGAGTGTGTTTTTGGTTAATCTGGTGAGTCAATAATATGTGAGCCTAAATATCAAGAAGTGGTGACCATTCAAGGAAACGTTTCGAGTTCAGTTATTCAATATTTTCAATATATGGGTATGTCTTTCCTAGTATTTTGTTGATGTATGAGGGGTCTATTTCAAGAAATGTTGATTATACATATATATATTAAATTCACCTTTTTCTTAGGAGTGGCACACATGGGAGCACAAATAAGAACAATGAGTGAATTAATACATATTTATTGCGAAATTTTGATAATTACTAAAACAGCGCGTTGTGGCGCGTTGTGGCGCGTTGTGGCGCGTTGTGGCGCGTTGTGGCGCATTCAGAGGGGAGTTTATTCAGTTAGAATATTAGCTTTGGGAGCTGAAGGTGGGAGTTCGAATCTCCCCCCTCTGAGCGCTAGAGAGGATTTTAACCTCTGACCTTCGGTTTACAAGACCGCTGCTCTTGAGCTGAGCTACTAGGGCAAGCTCATTTAAGGGCTTTGTTTTCTATTCAACCCGCTAGGGGGGCTAGGACTAAAAGGAGAAAGAAGTAAAGGAACGACGCTACCTGTCCGATAATAACAAAGGGGTGTTCTACAGGCATGCCCCCAATTCAGGTAAGGATAATTACATTAGCGACGAATGCTCAGAAAAGAAGTTGGGTGAGGGGGCGAAATGTTAGGCCACGTTGCTTGGAGGTGTGGAGGAAGGGGACCAGAATGAGGACAAGAATGGAGGCCAGAAGGGCGAGGACACCTCCTAGTTTATTAGGGATTGAGCGTAGGATAGCATATGCAAATAGGAAGTATCATTCTGGTTTAATATGGGGTGGGGTGACAAGAGGGTTGGCTGGAGTGAAGTTGTCCGGGTCTCCTAAGAGGTTGGGTGAAAATAGGGCAAGGGAGGTGAGGGCCACTATTATTACAATAAACCCAAGAAGGTCTTTGTAGGAGAAGTAGGGATGGAATGAGATTTTATCGGCGTCTGAGTTAATACCTGCGGGGTTGTTAGAGCCGGTTTCGTGTAGAAATAGGAGGTGAATGGCAGTTATTGCTGCGATGACGAAGGGGAACAAGAAGTGAAATGCAAAGAATCGGGTGAGAGTAGCATTGTCAACGGAGAAGCCGCCCCAGATTCATTGGACGAGGGCGTTTCCTACGTATGGGACTGCTGATAATAAATTTGTAATGACGGTTGCACCTCAAAAAGATATTTGGCCTCAGGGTAGGACGTAGCCTACAAAGGCAGTTATTATAGTTAGGAGGAGGAGAACTACACCTACATTTCAGGTCTCTTTATAGAGGTAGGAGCCGTAGTAGAGTCCTCGTGCAATGTGCATATAGATGCAAATAAAGAAGAAGGAAGCTCCGTTGGCATGTATATTTCGAATAAGTCATCCGTAATTTACGTCTCGGCAGATGTGGGTGACGGAGGAGAAAGCTATGGAGATATCAGATGTGTAGTGTATGGCTAAAAATAGTCCTGTTAGAATTTGTGTTGCTAGGCAGAGCCCTAGTAGGGAGCCAAAGTTTCATCATGCTGAGATGTTTGAGGGGGCGGGTAGGTCGACTAGCGCGTCGTTTGCTATTTTTAATAGGGGGTGGGTTTTTCGGAGGGCCATTAGTGTTCTTGTAGTTGAATAACAACGGTGGTTTTTCAAGTCATTGGTCCTGGTTAGAGTCCGGGCAGGAATTATGGCCTATTTTATGTCTTTATTTTTATTTGGTTTAGTGATAGGGTTAATTGCGGTTGCTTCCAACCCTGCGCCGTATTTTGCGGCGCTGGGGTTAGTGTTAGCGGCTGGTTTTGGTTGTGGGCTTTTAGTTGCACAAGGTGGGTCTTTTTTATCTTTGGTGTTGTTTTTAATTTACTTGGGGGGAATGTTGGTAGTGTTTGCATATTCAGCAGCTTTAGCTGCTGAGCCTTTCCCTGCTTCTTGGGGGGATCGATCTGTTTTAGTCTATGTTGTACTTTATTTGGTTGGAGTTGTGTTGGCTGCGGCGTGATTTTGAGGGGGATGATACGGGGTAACTTGGGTGGCGGTGGATGAATTTAAGGAGTTTGTGGTGTTGCGGGGAGATGTAGGGGGGGTTGCATTGATGTACTCCTTCGGGGGAGGGATGCTTGTGTTGTGTGCTTGGGTGTTGTTATTGGCTTTGCTTGTTGTTCTTGAGTTGACTCGAGGGCTAAATCGTGGAGCTTTGCGGGCTGTTTAATAGAAGCTAATAAGGGTGGTTAGGGTGAGTGTGAGGAGGAATAGGGTTAGGTAGGTTTTAATTATTCCTTGTTGGATGTTGCTTGTAGTTGAGGCCAGGGGGATGTGAGCAGAAGTGATTGCTTTTGGGCCAGATTTCTCTAGTCATGTTTGGTCTACTATTTGGCTAGCAATTGCTTGGCCTAGTGTGAGGTTAATTTTTGGGGTGAGTCGGTGGACTATTGCTGGGAAGTACCCTAGTATATTAGAGAAGTTGTGGGTGGGCAATCAGGGTGTAGTTTTAAATTGTTTATTAGTTAGGGAGGCGAGCTCTAGTGCTGTGAGGAGTCCGAGAATTGTGACGATAAGGGCGGATAATTTGAGTAGGGGGGGTATTGTTATTACGGGTGTTTTTAGTGGGAGGAAGTTAGAGGTGAGGAGAAGGCCTGCTAAAATGCTGCCTCAGGCTAGGCGTTTAATAGGGTTAATTACTATAGGGTTATTTTCATTGATGGGTGATTGTGGGAGGAATCGAGGGTGGCCCATGGATACAAAGAATACGACTCGGAGGCTATAGATGGCCGTAAAGGAGGTGGCGAGGAGTGTTAGGGTCAGGGCTCAGGCGTTTAGGTAGGATGTGTTTAGGGCTTCAATAATAGCATCTTTAGAGAAAAATCCGGCCAGGAAGGGGGTGCCGGTCAGGGCCAAGCTGCCAATAGTTAAACATGAAGAAGTGAAGGGGGTTAGGTGGTGGAGTCCTCCTATTTTACGGATGTCTTGTTCATCATTGAGGCTGTGAATAATGGAGCCGGAGCATAAGAACAGTATTGCTTTGAAGAAAGCATGTGTGCAGATGTGGAGGAATGCGAGTTGAGGTTGGTTTAGTCCGATTGTCACTATCATGAGGCCGAGTTGGCTGGAGGTGGAGAAAGCAACAATTTTTTTGATGTCGTTTTGGGTAAGTGCACAGGTGGCTGTGAATAGGGTTGTTAGGGCGCCCAGGCAAAGGCAGGTCGTTAAGGCTGTTTGGTTGTTTTCTATTATAGGGCTGAGTCGAATTAGTAAAAAAATTCCTGCCACGACCATGGTACTTGAGTGCAGTAGGGCAGAGACTGGCGTGGGGCCTTCTATGGCTGAGGGAAGTCAGGGGTGGAGGCCAAATTGGGCTGATTTTCCTGTGGCTGCGAGGATGAGGCCTATTAGTGGGAGGGTCAGGTCGTGTTCTTTAGAGAGGGCAAATATTTGTTGTATTTCCCATGAGTTGAGGTTGGTGGCTAGTCAGGCCATGCTTAAAATTAAGCCAATGTCTCCGACTCGGTTGTAGATTACTGCTTGAAGGGCTGCGGTGTTTGCATCCGCTCGTCCGAATCATCAGCCAATTAGAAGGAAGGATATAATTCCTACCCCCTCTCACCCGATAAATAGTTGGAACATGTTGTTAGCGGTTACTAAGATGATCATGGCTACCAGGAATAGGAGTAGGTATTTGAAGAAACGGTTCATGTTTGGGTCGGCGTGCATGTATCATGATGCGAACTCTAAGATGGACCAGGTGACGTAGAGGGCGATAGGTGTAAAAATGATGGAGTAGTGGTCAAATTTAAAGCTTAGATTGATGTCGAATGTTAGGGTGTTTATTCAATTTCAGTTGGTGATAATTGCTTCAGCCCCTTCGTTTAGGAAAATAAAGAGGGGGAGGAGGCTGACAAAAAATGCCATTTTAACTGCTATCGCGACATGGGATAAAGCTCAGTCTTCTTTTTGGGGGGAGGGGTTAAGGGTGGTAAATAAGGGGTAGGTGAGGAGAGCGAAGATTAGGAGTAGGGAAGAACTTATTATAAGTGTGGTTGGGTGCATAGCTTCTACTTGGATTTGCACCAAGAGTTTTTGGTTCCTAAGACCAATGGATTGACTGTTATCCTTTAGAAGCTCGAGTGAGCCCTGGGGTTTAACCAGGGGTATAAGGGATTAGCAGTCATTATCTCCGTCGGGACTCTCTCGGTGAGCAAGGGGATTTTAACCTCTCTTTTTAGAATCACAATCTAATGTTTTTGGTAAAACTATGCTAACAGAAGCATCAGCCTCAGATTAACTCAGGCTTAAGGATTAGGAGCATAAGTGGTAAGAGGTGAAGGGTAATAAGTAAGTGTTCGCGGGTGTGGGAGGGGTCCAGGGCGAGCATGTGTTGGGGGAGTGGACCTCGTTGGGTTATTAGGAATAAGTAGAGGGAGTATCCTGCGGTGATTAGGGTCCCCGCACCGGTTAAGATAAGGGATCAATAGGATCAATTGAATAGGGAGGTAATAATTATTAGTTCGCCCATTAGATTGGGGAGGGGGGGGAGGGCTAAGTTGGCCAGGCTTGCAAGAAATCATCACGTTGTTATTAGGGGGAGGATCATTTGAAGGCCTCGCGCTAGTAATATTGTTCGACTATGTGTGCGTTCGTAGCTTGTATTAGCCAGACAGAAAAGGGCGGAGGATGCTAAACCGTGGGCGATTATTAGGATCAGGGCACCTGTAAACCCTCAGGGGGTTTGGATTAAGATTCCGCCTGCAACAAGCCCCATGTGGCTAACAGAGGAGTAAGCAATTAGCGACTTCAGGTCTGTTTGGCGGAGGCAGATGGAGCCTGTTATAATAATTCCTCAGAGGGCAAGGACGATGAAGGGATAAGCCAGTTCTTTTGAGAGGGGGTCTAGAATAAGTATTATTCGTATTATGCCGTACCCTCCTAGTTTTAGAAGCACGGCCGCAAGGACCATTGACCCAGCTACAGGTGCCTCAACGTGGGCTTTTGGCAGCCATAGGTGGACCCCATAGAGGGGTATTTTAACTAAGAAGGCTAGTAAGCAGGCGGCTCATCATAGTTTATCTCCTCAAGAAAAAAGGCTTAGGGGGTTGGTATACTGGAGGGTAAGCATGGATAATGTGCCTGTGTCGTTTTGAAGGAGGAGGAGGGCTACTAGAAGTGGGAGGGAGCCGGCGAGAGTATAAAATAAGAAGTATGTGCCTGCGTTTAAACGTTCTGTTTGGTTGCCTCAGCGGGTGATAATAAAAAGGGTGGGGACCAGGGTGGCTTCAAATATAACATAAAACATAATAATTTCTGTTGCACCAAATGCTATAATTAAAAAAACTTGAAGGGAGGTCAGTAAGGAGAGGTAGGTTCGTTGTCGGTTGAGGGGTTCGGGGGAGATGTGGTTGCGGCTGGCAAGGATTATGAGTGGGAGGAGTCAGCAGGTGAGGACAAGAAGGGGGGTCGAGAGGGGGTCTGTGCCGAGATAGAGGTTGAGGGAGGACCAGCCGGTTTCGGCTGGGTTAATAAGCCAGGAAAGACTAATGAGGGCAATAATCAGGCTTTGTGTAAGGGAAATTGTTCATAACCACTTTTTATGAGCAAGTCAAATTGTTGGGAAAAGCATAAGGGTCGGGAGTAACACTTTTAGCATTGTAAGAGGTTTAAGCTTTGAAGGTGGTCTGTGCCGTGTGTTCGTGCTGTTGCAACCAGAAGTGCCAGCCCTGCACTTGCTTCGCAGGCTGAGAAGGCTAGTAGAAGCATGGGTGCTGCGGAGTAGCCGGTTGCCTCTAGTTGAAGGGTTCACAGGGAGAGGGCAATAAAGAGAGAGAGTATTATGCCTTCTAGGCAAAGGAGGGCGGATAAGAGGTGGGTTCGGTGAAATGCGAGTCCTATGAGGCCCAGCATGAAAGCTGATGAAAAGGCAAAGTGGGTAGGAGTCATAAGGTAGTTGTGGACTTTAACCACGATTTTTTGAGCCGAAATCAAATGTCTTGTTTTGGACTAACTACCTATTCGGCTCATTCCAGGCCTCCTTGTGTTCATTCATAGGCCAGGCCGAGGGTTAGGAGGGCTAAGACAGCTGTTGTTCAGTAGAATGTATAAGTTGGGGTGGCAAGCTGGTCTCCTCACGGGAGGGGTAGAAGGAGGGCGATTTCTAGGTCAAATAGAAGAAACAAGATGGCGACTAGAAAAAATCGTAGGGAGAAAGGCAGGCGTGCTGAACCAAGGGGGTCAAAGCCGCACTCATATGGTGATAGTTTTTCGGTGTCTGGATTGAGTTGGGGGAGTCAGAATGAGACTAAAGCTAAGATGGTGGAGAGGGCTAGGGCGATTGTTAATACTGTGGAGATTAAGTTCATTGTCTTTCCCCGGAGTTCAACCTGGACTAGGTGATTGGAAGTCACGTGTACTAGCGTTATACTAGAAAGACTATGAGCCTCATCAGTAGATAGAAATATAAAGGAACAATCAAACAACGTCTACGAAGTGCCAGTATCATGCGGCTGCTTCAAACCCAAAGTGGTGTTGAGATGTGAAGTGGTATTGGACTTGTCGAAGGAGGCAAACAGCTAGGAAGGTGGATCCAATAATTACGTGGAGGCCGTGGAAGCCGGTTGCAACAAAGAAAGTTGAGCCGTAAACGCCGTCAGCGATTGTAAATGGGGCTTCATAGTATTCTATGCCTTGTAAAAAAGTAAAGTAGAAGCCTAGAAGAATGGTTAGTGCAAGGGATTGAATTGCTTGTTTTCGTTCTCCTTCCATAATGCTGTGGTGAGCCCACGTGACAGTTACGCCCGAAGCCAAAAGGACAGCGGTGTTAAGGAGAGGTACTTCGAAGGGGTCAAGCGTGGTGATACCGGTTGGTGGCCAGCATCCGCCTAATTCTGGGGTTGGGGCTAGGCTAGAGTGGTAGAAGGCTCAGAAGAATCCTAGGAAAAAAAAGACTTCTGATGTAATAAAAAGGACTATCCCGTAGCGTAGCCCTTTTTGGACGGGGGGGGTGTGGTGTCCTTGGAATGTGCCCTCTCGGATAATATCCCGTCATCATTGGTATATTGTTAAGAGAAGGAGTGCTGTTCCCAGGGTTATTAGGGTGGTTGAGTTGTAGTGAAATCAGGTTGCAAGTCCTGATGTTATTAGAAGGGCGGCAATTGCGCCAGTCAGGGGTCAAGGGCTCGGATCAACTATATGATAAGCATGAGCTTGGTGGGCCATTAGACGTTTTCTTGTAAGTAGAGGCTAAGTAGAAGTACGAAAACGTAGGCTTGGATTAGTGCGACAGCGACTTCTAGTAGCGTAAGAAGGAACAGTACTACTGCAGTTAAGACTGCCACCGTTGGCATAATGGGGAGGAGAACAAATGCAGCTGTTGCGATTAGTTGTATAAGAAGGTGGCCGGCGGTTAGATTGGCTGTGAGTCGAACCCCTAGGGCGAGGGGCCGGATAAAAAGGCTAATAGTTTCGATAATAATTAGGATAGGAATTAAGGGGGTAGGGGTTCCTTCCGGGAGCAGGTGGGCTAAGGCATGGGTTGGTTCATTGCGGAGGCCAATCAAAACAGTAGCCAGTCAGAGCGGAACTGCTAGGCCGAGGTTTAGGGAAAGTTGTGTTGTGGGTGTGTAAGTGTAGGGGAGGAGGCCGAGCATATTTAGTGTTATGAGATAAAGTATTAGAGAGGTTAATAAGGCTGCTCATTTATGTCCGCCCAGGTTTAGGGGAAGTAGTAGTTGTTGGGTAAAGCGGTTTATAAATCAGTTTTGTAGGGCCAGGAGTCGGCTATCTTGTCATCGGGGGGAGGGGAGGGGGAATAGGGCTCAGGGAAGGGTCATTGCTAGGACAATCAGGGGGATTCCTAATAGCGTGGGACTTATAAATTGGTCAAAGAAGTTTAGTATCATGGTCAGTGTCAGGGGGCGTGTGTAGGTTTTTCTACGCTTTGTGCAGTAGGTTCATACGGGAAGACGTGGTTTACGACTTTTGGGGGAATTACGATTAGAAATACCAATCAAGAAAAGATTAAGATGGCAAATCAGGGGCTTGGGTTTAGTTGAGGCATGTCGCTAAGGGTGGGTGGGAGCCACCAGTCTTTAGCTTAAAAGGCTAACGCTAGTCCCCGGTTTTAGCTTCTTAGCGAAGCGTCTTCAAGTATGAGAGAGGATCAGGTTTCAAAGTGTTCCAGGGGGACTGCTTCGACTACGATGGGCATGAAGCTGTGGTTTGCCCCGCAGATTTCAGAGCATTGGCCGTAGAAGACGCCTGGGCGAGAGGTGATGAAGGCTGTTTGATTTAAGCGGCCTGGGACTGCGTCTATTTTTACCCCTAGTGCCGGTACGGCTCAGGAGTGTAGGACGTCTTCAGCTGAGACCAGGATACGAATAGGGGATTCAACAGGGATAACCATTCGGTGGTCGGCTTCTAGAAGGCGAAATTGTCCAGGTGTGAGGTCTTGTGTGGGGACTATATATGAGTCGAACCCGAGGTCTTCGTAGTCTGTGTACTCGTAGCTTCAGTATCATTGGTGGCCTATTGCTTTAATTGTAAGGTGGGGGTCACTAATCTCGTCTATGAGGTAAAGAATACGTAGAGAGGGGAGGGCGATTAGAATTAGGATAACAGCAGGTAGGATAGTTCAGATAATCTCGATCTCCTGAGAGTCTAAAATAAACTGGTCGGTGAGGCTGGATGTGACCATGGCTACAAGAATGTAAAGAACAAAGGTGCTAATAAGGAGTACAATTATTAGAGCATGGTCGTGGAAGTGTAGGAGTTCTTCTATAACAGGAGAGGCCGCGTCTTGGAATCCGAGTTGTGAAGGATGAGCCATTGAGCCTAAGGCTTGAGATACGCGGGGGTCTAACCCGCAATTTTGCCTTGACAAGGCAGTGTAATTGCATTTTACTAGTGTCTCATTAAGAAAGTGGCAGAGTGGTGATGCGAGTGGCTTGAAACTACTAAACGGGGGTTCAATTCCCTCCTTTCTCGTACTAGTGAAGTTTTACTTGAACAAATGCTGGTTCTTCGAATGTGTGGTAGGGTGGGGGGCAGCCGTGAAGTCATTCCACATTTGTTGATGTTATGTCTACGTGTCCGACTTCCCGTTTGGAGGCAAATGCTTCTCATAGGATAAATAGGAATAGAATTACTGCAACTAGGGAAATTATTGAGCCGATTGAGGAGACGGTGTTTCAGAGGGTATAAGCGTCAGGGTAGTCTGAGTACCGTCGTGGTATTCCTGCCAGGCCAAGGAAGTGTTGTGGGAAGAATGTAAGGTTAACTCCAACAAATATCACTGCGAAGTGGATTTTTGTCCATGTACTGTGGAGGGTGTAGCCCGAGAAGAGGGGGAACCAGTGGACAAAGCCGGCCATAATTGCAAAGACAGCGCCTATAGAGAGGACATAGTGGAAGTGTGCTACTACATAGTAGGTGTCGTGTAAAACAATATCTAGAGACGAATTTGACAGGACGATACCCGTAAGTCCCCCGACGGTGAACAGAAAGATAAAGCCCAGGGCCCATAATATTGGGGTTTCTCATTTAATGGTTCCTCCATGAAGGGTGGCGAGTCAGCTAAAGACTTTTACGCCCGTGGGGATAGCAATAATTATAGTGGCTGATGTAAAGTAGGCGCGTGTATCAACGTCTATGCCGACGGTAAATATGTGGTGGGCTCAGACAATAAACCCCAGGAGGCCGATTGCTATTATAGCTCAGACCATGCCCATATAGCCAAAGGGCTCTTTTTTTCCTGCATAGTAAGCAACAACGTGAGAAATAATACCAAAACCGGGGAGGATGAGGATATAGACTTCTGGGTGGCCAAAGAATCAAAATAGGTGTTGGTAAAGAATTGGGTCCCCCCCGCCTGCGGGGTCAAAGAAGGTTGTGTTTAAGTTTCGGTCTGTGAGGAGTATTGTAATCCCTGCTGCTAGAACAGGGAGAGAGAGGAGGAGAAGGACGGCAGTAATAAGTACTGCTCACACAAATAAGGGGGTTTGGTATTGGGTAATAGCTGGGGGTTTCATGTTAATGATGGTTGTAATGAAATTAATGGCGCCCAGAATGGAGGAAATGCCGGCTAGGTGGAGTGAGAAGATTGTCAGGTCAACAGAAGCTCCGGCGTGAGCCAGGTTGCTGGCAAGGGGCGGATAAACAGTTCAGCCTGTGCCGGCCCCTGCTTCAACGGCGGAAGAGGCTAGGAGGAGCAGGAAGGAGGGGGGAAGAAGCCAGAAGCTTATGTTGTTCATGCGTGGGAATGCTATGTCGGGTGCGCCGAGTATCAGGGGGACTAGTCAGTTTCCGAATCCGCCAATTAAAATTGGCATTACTATAAAGAAGATTATTACGAAGGCGTGAGCGGTGACGATTACATTGTAGATCTGGTCGTCCCCTAAGAGGGCACCGGGTTGGTTCAGCTCTGCTCGGATGAGAAGGCTCAGGGCCGTACCCACTATCCCGGCTCAGGCGCCGAATAGAAGGTAAAGGGTGCCGATGTCTTTGTGGTTGGTTGAAAATATTCAGCGTGTGATTGTCACAGGTAGGGTGGCTGAGGGACTAAGCGGTGGGTTGTAGCTCCACAAACAGAGGTTCAATTCCTCTCCCTACCAAGCCCTGCAGTTGCAGAAACGCCAGATTGCAAATCTGGAGAAGTAGACTAAACACCTACCGGGGCTTTCCCCCGCTCAGTCCCCTAAGAGGCGGGGGAAAGTAGGAAGATGCTCGCTGGTTAGAGCGCTTAGCTGTTAACTAAGTTTTTGTGGGATCGAGGCCCTCCTTTCTAGAAAGGCCTTATCTTAATTAAAGTGTCTGCTTTGCATGTAGAAGATGTGGGGTAGTGTCCCGCAGGTCTTATAGGAACTGAGAGATTTTCACTCTCGCTTGGGGCTTTGAAGGCCCCCGGTCTTAATGCTATCCTAAGGTCCTGTTAGGGGTTGAGGAGAGCAAGGGCTGTTGGGGTGAGGGGAAGTAGTATTAGGGCTGCTGTCATAAATAGTGAGAGTATAAGGGTTGATTGGAGGGTTGGAAGGCGTCAGGGGGCTGGGGCGGTAAGTGTGTTTGGTGAGATGGTTAGCGTTATTGCGTAGCAGAGTCGTAGGTAGAAGTAGAGGCTTAAGAGGGCGGATAGGGCTGCGATTGTGGCAGTGATAGGTAGTCCTTGTTTTGCTAGTTCTTGGAGGATGAGCCATTTGGGTATGAAGCCTGTTAAGGGAGGAAGGCCTCCTAGAGAGAGTAGGGAAAGGGGTACTATGGCTGTCAGGGCGGGGGCTTTGGTTCAGGAGGTGGCCAGGGTATTAATATTTGTTGCGTTATTAAGTTTGAAGGTGAGGAAAGTTGCGGATGTTATGATGATATAAAGGAGGAGGGATAGCAGGGTTAAGGATGGTGCGAATTGGAGGATAATAATTATTCACCCCAGGTGTGCGATGGAGGAGTAGGCGAGGATTTTACGGAGGTGGGTTTGGTTTAGTCCGCCTCATCCGCCGACTAGCGTAGATAGAACACCAAGTAGGGTAAGGAGAGCGGGGTTGGTTGAGTTTATTTGAAGAATTAGTGCAAAGGGTGCGAGTTTTTGTCAAGTGGAAAGAACTAGTCCTGTAGTTAGGTCGAGCCCTTGGAGTACTTCTGGGAGTCAGAAGTGTACTGGAGCCAGTCCAATTTTTAGGGCAAGGGCTAGGGTGACAATAGTGCTTGCTAGGGGGTGGGAGAGCTGTTGAATTTCCCATTGTCCTGTGATTCAGGCATTTGTTGTACTTGCAAATAGGATTAGGGCTGCTGCTGTGGCTTGTGTGAGGAAATATTTGGTAGTGGCTTCTACGGCTCGGGGGTGGTGGTGTTGGGCTATTAGGGGAATAATAGCTAATGTGTTAATTTCGAGGCCTATCCAGGCAAGGAGCCAATGAGAGCTGGCGAATGTAACTGTTGTTCCTAGCCCGAGGCTGAAGAGAAGGGTGCATAGGATGTATGGGCTCATTAGCAGGAAAAGGATTTTAACCGATATTGCTGGGGTATGAGCCCAAAAGCTTATTTAGCTGATCTTGCTAGGAAGTGGTGTATTGGAAGCACCAAGAGTTTTGATCTCTTAAGTTTGGGTTCGAGTCCCTACTTTCTAAGGAGCTGGAGGGATTTGAACCCTCGTGTGACACTCTATCAAAGTGGTCCCTAACATTCGGGCACAGTTCCTGGCTATTAAAGCTGAGGCGGGAGACTTGCGAGGGCAATGGGGAGGGCGAGATGTCAGATAACGAGTGCTAGGGTAATTGGCAGAAAGTTTTTTCATACTAGGTGTATAAGCTGGTCGTATCGGAATCGTGGGTAGGAGGCTCGTACCCAGAGGAAAACTACTGACAGTAGGGCTGCTTTTGTTATTAAGTTAATAGCTGTAAGTTCGGGGAAGGTTGGTATGTGGGAGGCTCCGAGGAAGAGGATCGTAGAGAGGGTATTTATGAGTAAAATATTGGCGTATTCTGCTAGAAAAAATAGGGCAAATGGTCCTCCGGCGTATTCGACGTTGAAGCCGGAGACGAGTTCTGACTCCCCTTCTGTAAGGTCGAAGGGGGCGCGGTTAGTTTCGGCAAGTGTAGAGATATACCATATAGCGGCTAGGGGTCAAGCGGGGGAGATTAGTCAGATGGTTTCTTGAGCGATGTTGAAGGTTTGAAGGGTGAATCCTCCTGCCAGCAGGATAATGCTGAGAAGAATGAGGCCTAGGCTTACTTCGTAGGAGATGGTTTGGGCAACGGCCCGGAGGGCCCCAATGAGGGCGTATTTGGAGTTGGATGCTCACCCTGAGCCGAGAATGGAATAGACGGCCAGGCTGGATAGGGCAAGAATAAATAAGATTCCTAGGTTTAGGTCTGTTACGGGGTAGGGGATGGGTATTGGGGCTCAAAGGGTTAGGGCAAGTGTGAGGGCGAGTATGGGGGTGGCAAGGAATAGGAAGGGGGAGGATGTGGAGGGGCGGATGGGTTCTTTGATGAAGAGTTTTACGCCATCGGCGATGGGTTGAAGGAGTCCGTAGGGGCCGACAATGTTAGGGCCTTTTCGTAGTTGTATGTAGCCAAGGACTTTTCGTTCTAGAAGGGTTAGGAATGCGACAGCTAGAAGTACAGGCACAATGTAGGCTAGGGGATTAATAATATAAATTGTAATGGCTGAAAGCATGGCCGTAGGGAAGGGTTCTAACTTCCTTGGAAAGACTTTTGTCTTTAGGCTCCGGCAGATTAGGCTTATAAGAGAAATCAATGCGTACAAGGGGAACTGTTAATATGTAGCGCTGAGTGTATTTCTCTTTACACATTGCCAGAACTAAATATTTCTTATCTTGCTTTACATGAAGGTGGGGTGTTTTACGTAGTATGGGTTATGGGGAATGGGGTGTGGAATCTTGGGGTTGTTTAGGGTTTTTTACGTTTAAATCAGGCTCGTACTTTTTTGAATAGTTTAATGACTACTTTTTGGAATTGTACTGAGTACAGCATAAGAAGAGTAATCAGGATTCCCAGGGCTGTGATTATGTTGGTAAGAATCAGAAAGTTAAATGTTAACACTCAGATGTCAAATACGAGTGTTGCAATGAGGAGAATAGAAATGAGTGTAACGGAGACAATAAAATTTACTGCTCAGAAGTACTTTTTGACAAGTATGTCTCCGTTTGGGAACGCTTCTTCAATTGGGGTGGGGGCTTTTTTAGGTGCTGTTGGGGTGTGTTGAAAGGCTTTTCGGGCAGAGGGTGATACTATCAGCGCAATTATAAGGAATAGCATTAAGTTAGTAAGTAGATTTATAACTGTAAGGCCAATAATATACGGGATTAGGATCTCGATAAGAATTTGAACGAGGGGGTTCATTAGCTTGCGGGAGGATTTGAACTTCCATAGAAAGAGCTTAGGTCTTTGGCATTAACCAGATTCTGCCACACAAGCAAAGCCATAGTCTTTGGCGGATTTTTTTGGTTTGCCCCTTTTCTTGTTTTAGTTGTATTCTTCAAGTGGGGGAGGGGCGTATTGGGAATATGGGCCCCGTCTTCTCGGTCCTTTCGTACTAGAAAAGAGCAAGGCATAGATAGAAACTGACCTGGATTACTCCGGTCTGAACTCAGATCGCGTAGGACTATTAATCGTTGAACAAACGAACCCTTAATAGCGGCTGCACCATTAGGATGTCCTGATCCAACATCGAGGTCGTAAACCCTCTCGGCGATAGGGGCTCTAGGAGAGGATTGCGCTGTTATCCCTAGGGTAACTCGGTTCGTTGATCGGTTAATAAGCCGGATCATTTGGGTCAGAGGTGTCTGATACTTTGAGTAGTAGGCTCTTGGTTATAAAAGAGAGTCTTTAACGTCTTCATGGGGGGTTTTCTTTTCCCCACGGTCGCCCCAACCAAAGACATAAAACGGAGGGTGTCACTAAGATGGGCAGCTTTTTTCTTTTAGGCTGTCTTATGTGAGGCGTTTGGTTGTCTAAAGCTCCATAGGGTCTTCTCGTCTTATAGGGTTAACCCCGCTTCTGCACGGGGAGATCAATTTCATTGACGGGGCAGGGGAGACAGCTAAGCCCTCGTCTTGCCATTCATACAGGTCCTCAATTAAAGGACAAGTGATTGCGCTACCTTCGCACAGTTAAGATACTGCGGCCGTTTAACTTTTTGAGTCACCGGGCAGGCAGGACCTCTTATTCTTTTGCTTGCAAGAGGCGATGTTTTTGGTAAACAGGCGAGGCTTGTGTTTGCCGAGTTCCTTCCCTGCGTTTGAGTCTTTCCCGGGGTAGCACTCCTGTGTGGGGTTAACGGTTTGATTAGTTGAGCGGTTTTCTAGTCGGTTCGTGGGTTGGGGCTCATTTCCCTCTGAGGGCTGGGGCCGTTAAGTGTCGGTGGGGGGTCCTGCCCGACTTACACGTGTGCTGGGAGAGGGTCTTGCCCTCTTATTACTCATTCAAGCATGGTCTCTTTCATGGGGGCATGAAACGGCCTAGTAGATTTAGGGGTGTAAGATAACAGTATCGTGATTATAGGGTTTAAGGAATAGCATAAGCTTTAACGCTTTTCTTTTAGGTGGCTGCTTTCAGGCCCACTAGAATGGTTAACCCTTTTCTTTTTATGATCTTTATCCTCCTAAAAAAGTTGTGTCTTTGTTCAAAGAAGCTGGACCTTCTTTGACTAACACCTCCTCTATGTTTCCAGGGCCGTTTGTGTAAAGTTACGGGTTGGGGTGGGGTAGTGGGAGGGCTGAACTTCTATTCATTTCCTAGGCAACCAGCTATTACTAGGCTCGGTAGGTCTGTCACCTCTACTCAGAGTTCTTCCCACTCTTTTGCCACAGAGACGGGTTGGCCCTGCAATAGGCTGTCTCGGAGTAGCTCGCCTAGTTTCGGGGTAAAAAACTAAAGGGCGCTTTGCTTCATTTTACTAGCTTAATCATGATGCAAAAGGTACGAGGGTTTAACTCTGCTTTTTTTGGCTTATAAGGTTGTTTCATTTCTCTTTCAGCGTTCCCTTGCGGTACTTAGTCTGTTGCTCCTAAGGGTTTCCTTTTCTGTCGCCCGTACTTAGGGGGAAAAATGGTTTGTTTTGTCCTTGCTCCTGTAAAAGTAGAGAATGGTGTCGGTTTAGTTTATTTGGGTGGGCTAGCTATTAGGCTCAGGGCGCCCCGAATCGCACGGGGGGTTTCTCAGTGTAAGGGAGATGCTTTGACTATCTAAGCTACACTCTGGTTTGTCCAAGTGCACCTTCCGGTACACTTACCATGTTACGACTTGCCTCCCCTTTAATTTTTTCTTTTTTTATAGAAAAACTTTGGCAATTTTGGGGAGAGTGACGGGCGGTGTGTGCGCGCTTCAGAGCCGGCTTCAGAAGAACTCTCATTTTTTCTTCTTACTGCTAAATCCGCCTTCAGGCACGTTTTTCATTATGCCATTCGTTTTCTCTAGTATAGAGAATGTAGCCCATTTCTTCCCACCTCATGCGCTACACCTCGACCTGACGTTTGGGGCAGTGCCTGTTTTGCTTACTGTACTAGGCCTTCAAAGGGTAAGCTGACGACGGCGGTATATAGGCGGGATTGGCCAGGGGTGGTGAGGTTGAACGGGGGGTATCGGTTCTAGAACAGGCTCCTCTAGGTGGGTCTGAAGCACCGCCAAGTCCTTTGGGTTTGAAGCTGGTGCTCGTAGTTCCCGGGCGGATAGTGGGTGTAGAAGTCTATCAAAGTTTATAGCTAGGCATAGTGGGGTATCTAATCCCAGTTTGTTTCTTAGCTTTCGTGGGTTCAGGAGTAATGTTAAAGTCACTTTCGTGGGCGGGTATCCGTTCCCTGGATGCGTATAACAGTTTGAGGGGTGTTTAACTTTAGTACGGGAGGGGGAGGTCCATAACCACGCTTTACGCCGCTGTCTATCAACTTGAGTCCCTCGTATAACCGCGGCAGCTGGCACGAGGTTGGCCGACCCTGTGTTAACCTTAACTAAGTCAAGTTTTCACTCATGGCTTAATATTTATCACTGCTGAATTCCCTTGGGGGTGTGGCTTAGCAAGGCGTCTTGGGCTGCCCTGGGGGCGTGCCTGATACCGGCTCCTCGTTTCCATCAGGAAATTGAGGGCATCCTCACAGGGGTGCGGAGACTTGCATGTATAAATTTGGTTAAAGACGATAGTAAAGCCAGGACCAAGCTTTTATGCTTACGAGACTTCTTAGGGTCTATCTTAACATCTTCAGTGTTAAATTTTAGTTAAACTACGTGAGC